CGTCCTGAAAGTGAAAGTTATTTGGTGTTTTTATACTATATCCGCGATTCCTCTCGATTTGTAATCCAATACACAAATCAATTGGTTCCGTTAGGCTAGCTATATGCTGTGTATTATCAATGATTTCGACAGAAGGTGGTAAAATGATGTCTTGAGCAGTTACATATCCCGGACCTTTGATACAAATAGACGCGTCGCGAGTTCCATACAGATTACTTCTCAATACAATTTCTTTCAAATTCATTAAAATTTCATGTACTGATTCTTGAATACCTACTAGGGTAGAATATTCATGTGGTATTTTCTCAGATTTTGCACGTGTGATACATGTTCCTTCTATTTCTCCAAGCAAAGCTCTTCGCATTGCAATGCCGATTGTGTCGGCTTGACCTTTCATAAGTGGAGACAGAATAAAGCGTCCGTAATAAAGACGTTTACGGTCTGCTCTTGATTCAACACACTTCCACTGTAGTGTCCGAGTAGATACTGTTACTTTCTCTCGAACCATATAATATTATTTGATCAGATCATTGAATCATTTATTTCTCTTGAAATTTCTTCTTCAATCTTTATTTCTACACACGTCTTTTTTTAGGGGGTCGACAGCCATTATGTGGCATAGGGGTTACATCCCGTACGAAACTTAATAAGATACCACTTCTACGAATAGCGCGTAATGCTGCATCTCTTCCGAGACCAGGACCTTTTATCATGACTTCTGCTCGTTGCATACCTTGATCCACTACTGTCCGAATAGCATTTCCTGCTGCGGTTTGAGCAGCAAATGGTGTACCTCTTCGTGTACCCCTGAATCCACAAGTACCGGCGGAGGACCAAGAAATAACCCGACCTCGTACATCTGTAACAGTCACAATAGTATTGTTGAAACTTGCTTGAACATGAATAACTCCTTTTGGTATTCGACGTGCACTCTTACGTGAACCAATACGTCCATTCCTACGTGAACCAATTCTTGGTATAAGTTTTGCCATATTTTATCATCTCATCAATATAAGTCATATTCATATATATGGATATATCCATATCATGTCAAAACAGATCTTTTTTTTTTATTTGCTCATCGGGTCCTTTCCTTTAGAGAGTCCTTTTTAGATTTCGAAAGGTTATCCTTGTCTTTGTTTATGTCTCGGATTGGAACAAATTACTATAATTCGTCCTCTCCTACGGATCAGTCGACATTTTTCACAAATTTTACGAACGGAGGCCCTTATTTTCATAGTTGTCAGTCCTTAACTTAATTCCGAATCCATTTATTAGAAGAAAATAAGTTTCTTGAAATTTTGAACCTCGAATTATATCCCCAATGAAAAGAATGTTGAGGTTGAAAAAACCACCTAATCATTCGAATCTTTATTGCTATTGCGGAGTCCATCAATTATAAATTATGCGCCCTCCGGTTGAATCATAACGACTTATTTCCATTTTTACCCTATTCCTTGGTAGTATACGTATAAAATTACGTCGGATCTTTTCTGAAAGATAACCTAGAACTAGAATCGGATCTTCATTATCTAAAATTATCTAAATGAACCCGGATCATACCATTGGGAAGTGATTCAGTAATTTAAATCCATTTTTCTTCTTTCATTCCAGGTAAAACCTCCTTAAAGTATCAACTAATGTAGGAGGAGTGATATTAGACAACCCCCCCCTTTTTGTTTTGTTTTTTTCACAAATAGGAAGTTACGGATCCACTTCGGATATCAGAAAGATTACCATATATAACACAAAATTTCTCCGCCGATTTCTTCTAGTCGAGCTTCTCGGTCTGTCATTATACCCCGAGAAGTAGAAAGAATTACAATCCCCATCCCGCCTAAAATTCTAGGAATTCGTTGATAGTTAGAATAGATTCGTAGACCAGGCCGACTGATCCGTTTTAAATTTAAAATAGTTCTATATGGTATTTTCCTATTTCTTCTATGTCGTAGGGTTGAAACCAAAAAATATTTGTTTCTTTCTCGATGTTTCCTCACGTTTTCGATAAAACCTTCTCGTAAAAGTATTTTAACAATGTTTTCAGTGATATTAGTAGATGGTAGTCGAACCGTTCCTTTTCTATCCATATCAGCATTTCGTATAGAGGTTATTATGTCAGCAATAGTGTCCCTACTCATGATAAACTACAATTATTCTTGCCTCCGAATTTTGATATAATCAACATGCTCTTTGTTTTTTCTTTTTTTTTTTATGAATTTATGAATTATTAAAGGTATATGCGTGATACACAATCTACTAATTAATCTATTTCATTCAAATTGTATAACTATATCATGTACTATAATTATTTTAGGGTCTTATCTTATAATACTTCGGGTGCTAGTGAAACTATTTTAGTGAAATTTAACTGTCTCAATTCCCGAGCAATCGCACCAAAAACTCGAGTTCCTTTTGGATTTCCTTCTTGATCAATGATAACTGCAGCATTGTCATCATATCGTATTATCATACCGTTGTCACGTTTGAGTTCTTTACAAGTACGTACAATTACAGCTCTGATCACTTCTGATCGTTCTAGAGGCGTATTTGGTACTGCTTCCTTGATCACAGCAACAATAACGTCACCAATCTGAGCATATCGGCGATTACTAGCTCCTATGATTCGAATACACATCAATTCTCGGGCCCCGCTATTGTCCGCTACATTCAAATGGGTCTGAGGTTGAATCATATCATTTTTTTAATCTGTTCTGTTCTTTTAATGCAAAGCAAAAGAGACGAAGAAAAAAAAAAAGAAATATTGTTTGTCAAAAAAAAAAGAAAACCTGTAATTGCAATTATTTTTTATCCCCAAGACTTCTTTACTTTGGTTCTACGTTTCTATCCCGAAATAATGAATTGAGTTCGTATAGGCATTTTTGACGCCGCTATTGAAATAGCCTTTCTGGCTATATTTTCTGCTACTCCGCTCATTTCATAAAGTATTCTACCTGGTTTAACTACAGCTACCCAATATTCGGGAGATCCTTTCCCAGAACCCATACGTGTTTCCGTAGGTCTTACTGTAACTGGTTTGTCTGGAAATATACGTATCCATATTTTTCCACCACGGCGTGCATTTCGTGTCATTGCTCGTCGTCCTGCTTCTATTTGTTTAGATGTGATCCAAGCGGGTTCAAGTGCTTGAAGAGCATATCTACCGAAACAAATATGATTACCTCGATAAGATATTCCTTTCATTCTGCCTCTATGTTGTTTACGGAATCTCGTTCTTTTGGGGTTATAGTTGATGGTTGTTTCTCAATTCCATCTCTACTACAGAACCGGACATGAGAATTTCTTCTCATCCAGCTCCTCGCGAATGAAACGACGAAAAAATATTGTATTAAGATATACATTACAGGTATTTAATGAATAATATTCTATTCTGAATCTCTCAATGATGGGATTCTTTGAGAGTTGATTTAAGCGAATCTATTAGAAATTTGTATATTTTGTTTGTATTGTATATTTTTTTTTGTATAGATAATGATAATGAAATTATAGATAATGATAATGAAATTAAACATCTATTCTATTTATTTTATCGATTTTATAGATACTTTTTTCTATGTATATCTAATTATAGATAATGTCGTTTTTTTTTTTTTTATAAAGTTATAACGAATCCTTATTTATCATATCGGATCGAACAAAATTTATAAATCCAATAAAATTAAACTTTCGCGGGCGAATATTTACTCTTTCAATATCTATTTTAGTTGTAGGGTTAGTCTATGACCTCTCAGAATAAATGAATTGGTCCCTGGTTCGTTCCGCCATCCCACCCAATGAATCATTAGGATTCGTTGTCAAGAGAATCTTCTGCATTCACAGGTTTTGTCGTTCCCATCGCTTCTCAATGAATGGTTAGGTCTGAATTTTACAATGGAGCCCCTAATGAAATTTGTTCTTGAGTCAATTTTCTCAGTCTTTATTGGCTCGGAGCTTTTTTTTTGTTATATGAACGGATTCATCTAATTATGGATGAATCAGCATTGATGCTTTATTACACTGCTTTTTATGAGATGACTCATAGACCTTACATATTGGAATCATATATCATTGATATTCTTTTTCTTTCTTTCTCTCATCCTTCCATTTATCCGCATACTTTTTTTCATATTTCGCTTCACAACTCATAATAATTTTTTTTTTCTTTTATTTATTCAAAAAAGATTTCAGCTGCTACAACGATATGACCGATATATCATATCGTGACTGGTTCTTTGGATCCAGATAATGCGAAGCAATGAGTTTGTTATTAGCTCTATAGTTATTAGTTCATAAATAATATGGGTTGGTCCTTTTTTTTGAATCCTAGCCCTAAAAAAACCAACGAGTCACACACTAAGCATAGCAATTATATCAAATGATCAATGAATTTTTTATTCAACCCTATAGAATTGCTCATTTTTTGTTTTGATTGAACATAAAAAAAAAGAATGAAAGAGTTTGCCTTTTTTGTTCTATCAGTCTTTTTTTTTTCCTATCACTATCCTATCACTAGATAATAGAACGTAAAGACAAATAAAGTCTTATTTTTCCTCGTCTATAAATATCCAAATTTTGATGCCTAATACCCCATAGATAGTTCGAACTGTATGGGAACAATAATCAATTTTAGCTCGAATGGTTTGTAGAGGAACTCTACCTTCTCTGATCCATTCGACACGTGCAATTTCTTTTCCGTCGAGACGCCCTGCAATTTGTACTTGAATTCCCTTTGTATCCGCTTGTTCGGTTAATTCAATAGCTTTTTTCATTGCTTTGCGAAATGAAACTCTATTCTTTAATTGTCCGGCTATAAATTCTGCAAGAATATTAGGGTGCCCATAAGGGTTTGCAATTCTTGTAATAGCAATGTTGAGTTTTCGGTTCACACAATTAAGTTTTTTTTGTACATTTATCTGTAATTCTTCGATTCTTTGTGGTCTACTTTCTATTAATAACTTTGGGAATCCCATATGTATTATGACCTGAATCAGATCGATTCTTTT